TAAAAAAAAAGAAAAATGCTTGCCAAAAGCATATGATCCTTTTTTCAACGGACCATATCGAGGAACGAGAAAAAAATTAGATTCACGCACAATAATGAATACTTATACAGATACAGAAGATTTAGTAGAATTTTTTTTTATAAATAAGATTCATGATCTACTTCTTAATGATTCTGTAGAACTCCACCGTCAATCATTTTTGAATTCTACAGAAGAAAAAGGAATTGATTCAGAAAGTCAAGCAAAATATTTGCAATTTGTATTTGATGTAATTACAACACATACAAAAAAAGAAATGAAAAAAAAATCTATTGGAATTAGAATAGAAGAAGTAAGTAAAAAGGTTTCTAGATGGTCATACAAATTAACCGATAATTTGGAAGAAGAGGAAGAAGAAAATGAAGAAGAATTGGAGGACGACGATTATGAAATTCATTCAAGAAGAGCCAAACGTGTGATAATTTCTTACGATAATGATCAGAATACCGATTATATTTCTAGTATTCATAATACTATTAACAATGATAAATATGATGATCAAACGGAAGAGGGAGAGGTGTCTTTGATACGTTACTCACAACAATCAGATTTTCGTCGCAATCTAATCAAAGGATCCATGCGCGCTCAAAGACGTAAAACAGTTATTTGGAACCTATTTCAAGTAAATGTACATTCCCCACTTTTTTTGGATCGTATAGACAAAATATTTTTTTTTCCGTTTTTTGATATCAACGAAATAAAGAATATAATTTTTAGGAATTGGATGGGCAGAGAACAAGAATCAGAATTCAAAATTTCTTATTTTGAAAATGAAGATAAAAAAGAAGAAAAGGAAAAAAAAAATAAAAACGAACAGATAGAAGTATCAGAAGCTTGGGATGCCTTTATATTTACTCAAGTAATAAGAAGTTTTATGTTAATAACCCAATCTTTTCTTAGAAAATACATTATATTGCCTTCATTAATAATAGCAAAAAATATTTTACGTATTTTCTTTTTCCAAAATACCGAGTGGGACGAGGATTTTAAGGAATGGAATAGAGAAATCCATATTAAATGCACCTATAATGGTGTTCAATTATCAGAAAAAGAATTTCCCCAAGATTGGTTAATAAATGGTATTCAGATAAAGATTCTATATCCTTTCTGTCTAAAACCTTGGAGAAAATCTAAGGCACAATCTCATCATAGAGATCTAATGAAAAAAAAAGAGAAAAAAACAAATTTTTGTTTTTTAACAGTCTGGGGACTGGAAGCAGAACTTCCCTTTGGTTCTCCCCGAAAACGGCCTTCTTTTTTTGAACCTATTTATAAAGAACTCCAAAAAAGAAAAAAAAAGGTGAAAAAGAAATTTTTACAAGTTTTAAATTCTTTCAATAAAAAATCATTTCTAAAAGTTAGAAAAGAAAAAACAAAAGGGGTAATAGTTCAACTTATCAAACTAATAATGAAAAAAGTAAATCCAATTTTCTTATTTGAATTGAGGAAAGAAAAAGTGTATGAACCGAACGAAAACAAAAAATATTTCAAAAGAAATAATAAGATTCTTCGCGAATCGTCCGTTCTAAATCGAACGATGAATTGGTTAAATTATTCACTAATAGAAAAAAGAATGAAAGATCTTTCTGATAAGACAATAAAAATAAGGAATCAAATTGAACGAACCGCAAAAGACAAGAAAAAAAAAGAAATAGTTCTAATTTCTGATAATAAAGAATCGGGATCACAGAAACATATTTGGAAAATATTAAAAAGGAAAAATATCCGATTAATGCGTAAATCACACTACTTTATCAAATCATTCATTGAAAAAATATACATAGATATTTTGCTATGCACCATTACCGTTTCTAAGATAAATGTACAACTTTTCTTTGAATCAACAAAAAAGATCTTTAATAAATCCATTTACAACAATGAAATAAATAAAGAACAAGAAGGAATTGATGAAAAAAATCAAAATACAATGAATTTTATTTTGACTATAAAAAAATTGTTTTCAAATACTGATAATACTAAGAATAGCAATCAAAATCCCAATACTTATTGGAACTTATCTTCCTTGTCCCAAGCATATGTTTTTTACAAAATATCACAAAATCAATTACTTAATAAGTATAAATTAAGACCTGTACTTAAATATCAAGAGAGCTATCCTTTTTTTAAGGATAATTTAAAAGATTATTGTATGATACATGGAATATTTAATTCACATAAGAAAATTAATACGTATGTAATGAACGAATGGAAAAACTGGTTAAAAGGTCATTATCAATACGATTTATCTCAAAAAAAAAGGTCTCCAGTAATACCTAAAGAATGGCGAAATAGAATCAATAAACATCGTATAATTCAAAATAAGGAATTAAACCAATTGGATTTATATAAAAAATACCAATTTCTTTATTCCATGAATAAAAATGACAATGCAGTGAATCTATTTATGAGTCAAAAAGACAAATGGAAAAAACATTACAGATATGATATTTTATCATATAAATACATAAGCCTTCCTAATTTATACATTTCTGGATCAACATTAGAAAGAAACAGGGACCAAGAAATTCCATATTATTTCAATATATCGAAACCTGAATCATTTTATGTATCAGTAAGTATACCTAGTAATGATTATCTAGAAAAAGGATATCTTATTGATAGGAATATCAATTTGGATAGAAAATATTTTGATTGTAGAATTCTTGATCTTTGTTTTCGAAATTTTAGAAATGATATTGAGATCTGGACCAATGCACATATTGGTATCAAGATTCAGAAAAATACTAAGATGAAAATTAAGAATTTAAAAAAAATGAAAAAAAAAGGTCTTTTTTATCCTACAATTCATCAAGAGATCAAACCATTCAATCAAAAAAGTTTCTTTTTTGATTGCATGGGAATGAATAAAGAAAGGTTATATGATACCGCATCAAATCATGATACTATTACTATATCCAATCTAGAAACTTGGTTCTTCCCAGAATTTGTGCTACTTTTTGATGTATATCAAATTAAACCTTGGATCATCCCAATCAAATCACTATTTTTTAATTTTTCTATAAATGAAAAAAGTAAAAACATTAACGTAAATCCAAATAAATCATCTAATAAAAAAAAATATCTTGAATTAGTAAATTTCAAGCAGGAAGAAAACAAACAACAGGTCCAAGGAAATCTTGTATGGAATCTAAAACAATATAAGAGCAATAATGAAATGGAACTAGATTTCTTTTTGAAAAAATATTTTCTTTTTCAACTAAGATGGTCTGATCCCTTGAATAAGAAAAAAATAATTAAAAATATCAGAATATATTGTTTCCTACTTAAACTGATAAATCCAAAGGATATTGCTATATCTTCGATTCAAAGAAGTGAAATAAATATGGATCAAATGATGATTCAAAAAGACCTAGCTCTTGCAGAATTGATAAGAAAGGGAATATTTATTATTGAACCAATTTGTCTATCTATACGAAGGAAAGGAAAATCTATTATATATCAAACTATGGATATTTCATTGGTCGATAATAAGAAGTACCAAAAAAAGAAAAAATACACAAAAAAAAGATATATTGAGAAAGGGGGTTTTGAAAAATATATTGCAAGACACAGCAACATATTTTTGATTGGAGACAAAAATCATTATGATTTACTTGTTCCTGAAAATATTCTATCTCCCAGACGTCGTAGAGAATTTCGAATTCGAATTTTTTTCAATTCCCAGAATTTGAGTGGTGTGGATAGAAATCCAATATTTTGCAATGAAAACAAAATAAGAAACTGTGGACAATTTTTGAATGAGGACAAACATATTAATACAGATAGAAAAAATTTCATTAAATTCAAATTGTTTCTTTGGCCCAATTATCGATTAGAAGATTTAGCTTGTATGAATCGCTATTGGTTTGATACCAATAACAGCAGTCGTTTCAGTATGTCAAGAATACATATGTATTCACAATTCAGAATGAATTCAATTTCAATGAAAAAAAAAATGAAAAAAAAAAATTTATAATAGATTTACTACATATCTTGTAACATATTCGGTATATTAATAGATGAAAGCCGAAACATATAAACTGTGTAACATTCTAATACATCATGCTTATTTCATAGTGTATCGTGTATCAATTTTCATTAGGAAGAACAGAATCTCCTTTTCATTAAAAATAAATTGTTATCTTTCGTGAATACATATATGTTTTGTATATTTGGATCAAATATACAAAACAGAAAAACATAAACCACATAAATAAAAAACAAAGTAGTATATGAATGAAATCCAATTTTGATGTATACTAGATGAAAATAACTGGCATAATAAATATTATTATTTTTCCTGATCGGTAAAATTCACAGAAAAGAAAGATAACAATTTGAATTTATGGTCAAAAATTCATTCATTTCAGTTATTACACAAGAAAAAAAAGAAGAAAATAGTGGATCTGTTGAATTTCAAGTATTCCATTTCACCAGTAAGATACGGAGACTTACTTCACATTTAGAATTGCACAAAAGAGATTTTTTATCGCAAAGGGGTCTACGAAGAATTCTGGGAAAACGTCAACGATTATTGACTTATTTGTCAAAGAAAAAGAAAGTGCGTTACAAGAAATTAATGGATCATTTAGATATTCGAGAACCAAAAACTCGTTAATTCAATTTGAATTTCTTATTTGAGTTTCTTATTATTTTCTTCTTATTATCCTTGTTCTTTTTTCTTTTTTAATTATTTTTTTATTAGTTCAGTTATTATTTTTTTTTTTTTAGATTTTTCATTTTAAGAAATTCATGAAATAATGAATTAAGGAAAAAAATATGACTGTACCGGCTACAAGAAAAAATTTCATAATAGTCAATATGGGTCCTCACCACCCATCAATGCATGGTGTTCTTCGGCTGATCGTTACTCTGGATGGTGAAGATGTTATTGACTGTGAACCTATATTGGGCTATTTACACAGAGGGATGGAAAAAATAGCGGAGAACCGAACAATTATACAATATTTGCCTTATGTAACACGTTGGGATTATTTAGCTACTATGTTCACAGAAGCAATAACAGTAAATGCACCAGAACGATTGGAAAGTGTTCAAGTGCCTAAAAGGGCCAGTTATATCAGAGTTATTATGCTGGAGCTGAGCCGTATAGCCTCCCATTTGTTATGGCTTGGCCCTTTTATGGCCGATATTGGTGCACAGACTCCCTTTTTCTATATTTTAAGAGAGAGGGAATTAATATATGATCTATTTGAAGCCGCCACAGGTATGCGGATGATGCATAATTATTTCCGCATCGGAGGAGTAGCTGCGGATTTACCTTATGGCTGGATAGATAAATGTTTTGATTTCTGTGATTATTTTTTAACAGAAGTTGTTGAGTATCAAAAACTCATTACGCGAAATCCCATTTTTTTGGAACGAGTTGAAGGAGTGGGCATTATTGGTGGGGAGGAGACAATAAATTGGGGTTTATCAGGACCAATGTTACGAGCTTCTGGAATCCAATGGGATCTTCGTAAAGTTGATTGCTATGAGTGTTACAATAAATTTGATTGGGAAGTCAAATGGCAAAAAGAAGGCGATACATTAGCTCGTTATTTAGTAAGAATCGGTGAAATGCAAGAATCCATAAAAATCATTCAACAGGCTCTAGAAGGAATTCCTGGAGGACCTTATGAAAATTTAGAAAACCGGCGTTTTCATAGGACAAAAAATTCCGAATGGAATAATTTTGAATATAGATTTATTACTAAAAAACTTTCACCCAATTTTGAATTGTTAAAACAAGAACTTTATGTAAGGGTAGAGGCCCCAAAAGGAGAATTAGGAATTTATTTAATAGGAGATAGTAGTGTTTTCCCCTGGAGATGGAAAATTCGTCCACCCGGTTTTATCAATTTGCAAATTCTTCCCCAGCTAGTTAAAAGAATGAAATTGGCTGATATCATGACGATACTAGGTAGTATAGATATTATTATGGGAGAAGTTGATCGTTAAAATGATAATTTATACGACAGAAGTACAAACTATTAATTCTTTTTATAGATTAGAATCCTTAAAAGAAGTCTATGGACTCATATGGATTTTTGTCCCCATTTTAACCCTTGTCTTAGGAATCACAATGGGGGTATTAGTCATTGTGTGGTTAGAAAGAAAAATATCTGCAGCAATACAACAACGTATTGGCCCTGAATATGCTGGCCCATTAGGAATTCTTCAAGCTTTAGCGGACGGGACCAAACTACTTTTGAAGGAGGATATTCTTCCATCTAGAGGTAATATTCGTTTATTTAGGGTCGGACCTTCTATAGGGTTTATATCAATTCTACTAAGTTATTTAGTAGTTCCTTTTGGATATCACCTTGTTTTAGCTGATCTGAGTATAGGTGTTTTTTTATGGATTGCCTTTTCAAGTATTGTCCCCATTGGTCTTCTTATGTCAGGATATGGATCAAATAATAAGTATTCCTTTTCAGGCGGTCTACGAGCTGCAGCTCAATCGATTAGTTATGAAATACCATTAACTCTATGTGTGTTAACAATATCTCTACGTGTGATTCGTTGGAACATGAACTTTTTTTTATCTATTTTATAGAAAATAAATAAGAAATGAATTGAGATTTCAATACAATAAAATAGAAATAGAATTCATAGAATTCAATATGTAAATATGAATATCAAAGAAAAGAATAAAAAAAATCTTTTTTTTTTTATTAATTTCTTTATCTTCACTTACTTTAATTTACGTTCTACTTTACTTACTTTATTCAAGTATAAAGTTTCTAAATTAAATAAAGAAATTGCATGTCTTGAATAAATATCTTCATTTTTTTTTCTTAAACATTGAAGTTCGATGAGTTAAACCAGATAGTTATATGAGTGAAACAAAACTGCTCCTCAATTTGCAGTAAAACAAGAAAAATCTCATTCCCTAGGTACAAGAAGAAAATTGAAGTAAACATAAGTTGTTTACCCCAAGATTGAGATTCTTTTATTAGTCGTCATATCTTGAAGCGGATGCAAAAGATCAACTGTATTTATTACTATACTGGGGATCAATCAAAAAGAAGTGGGCAGTTAGGAACACCAAAGTACGCAAAGGATGAGTAATGGAAATAATGTAAGGTATCAAAAAAAGGTATTTTTGCATAAAACTTTGCATAAAACGAATCATAATAAGGGCTTGAAGTTGGTAGAAATGATCAAGCAGTACTTTCCCACGATTCCGATCTAGAGTATGCTACTATTCGCTGATTAAATAAATGACTATCAAGAACGAATTAATCCTTTATTTTATTTCCTTTTTTTTTTTGTTTTCAGAAAGAAGAACAGGAACAAGACAAATAGAATGCAATACTATAATAGAATAAAAAAGAATAAAACGGGAAGAATAAGAAAATATTTCTTTCTTCATACATATGCATATGGTAATTTTTATCATGATTCATTAACTAATGCCCAATTCTTTATATTTATGAATAGAACGAGTATTTTATTGAAAGATTAAGTTATTGCTGAACAAAGAGAATTTTTGATTTATAATATCATTATAAGGGATGAGATCAATTCGGAAGTGCTTTTTCTTATTCTAGCAGACAGAATTTTATTGGTCGAATTGAGGGCTCTCCAATCTCCAATTTATCTTTACATTGTATTTACCTAAGGTCCAAGGAGAGCAATAATACTGACCTAGCCCTTACCTTACATTTCTTTGTGGCCATAGAGGAGCCGTATGAAGCTTAGGTTTCATGTACGGTTTTGGAATAGCGATGGGAGCAGTGATGTTATCCTCGACTATAATTATCTAACAGTTCAAGTACAGTTGATATAATTGAGGCACAGTCTAAATATGGTTTTGGGGGATGGAATCTGTGGCGTCAGCCCATAGGGTTTCTAGTTTTTCTAATGTCTTCTCTAGCAGAATGTGAAAGATTACCCTTTGATTTACCAGAAGCAGAGGAGGAATTAGTAGCAGGTTATCAAACCGAATATTCAGGTATAAAATACGGGTTCTTTTATCTTGCTTCTTACCTAAACCTATTAGTTTCTTCATTATTTGTAACAGTTCTTTACTTAGGTGGGTGGAATTTTTCTATTCCGTACATATCTCTTACTGAACTTTTTGAAATAAATAAAATGTTTAGAGTCTTTGTAATAGCAATTAGTATTTTTATTACATTAGCTAAAGCTTATTTGTTTCTGTTCATTCCTATCACAACAAGATGGACATTACCTAGGATGAGAATGGATCAATTATTAAATCTTGGATGGAAATTTCTTTTACCTATTTCTCTAGGTAATTTCTTATTGACAACTTCTTTTCAACTTATTTCACTATAAACTATAAATAAAAATAAGAAATTAAGAGAAAACAATAATGAATATTCTATATTCATAACTTATCTCAACCAAGAGAAAGAAACATAAATCTTATTCATGGATATCTAAAATATGTTACCTATGGTTACTGGGTTCATGAATTATGGCAAACAAACAATACGAGCCGCAAGGTACATTGGACAAAGTTTCATAATTACCTTATCCCATACAAATCGTTTACCTGTAACTATTCAATATCCTTATGAAAAATCAATCACATCAGAGCGTTTTCGTGGTCGAATCCACTTTGAATTTGATAAATGTATTGCTTGTGAAGTATGTGTTCGCGTATGTCCAATAGACCTTCCCATTGTTGATTGGAAATTTGAAAAAGATATTAAGAAAAAACAATTGCTTCATTATAGTATTGATTTTGGTGTCTGTATCTTTTGTGGTAACTGTGTCGAGTATTGTCCAACAAACTGTTTATCAATGACTGAAGAATATGAGCTTTCCACTTATGATCGTCACGAATTAAATTATAATCAAATTTCTTTAGGTCGGTTACCAATATCAATAATTGGAGATTACACAATTCAAACAGTTATAGATTCAACAAATAAAATGAAAAAATAAAAAACCCTTGCTTGGCTCAAGAACGATTACCAATTCCTAATTACTTAGTAATTACTAAGATTTGGTTTGGAATTGGAATAAAGTAGGATTAACCAAATAACTTTCTTTTATCTATCTAATGATATTCATTTTTTTTCATTCAATTAGGAAGGTATCATATAAAAAAAAAGTTCCTTTCCTGGACCCTTAGTAAGGTCATGAAATATTTCAACTTCTTTATTTATCTTTTATTTCATAATGGATTTACCTGGACCAATACATGATATTCTTATAGTATTTCTGGGATCAGTTCTTATATTAGGAGGTCTGGGAGTAGTATTACTTACCAATCCCATTGATTCTGCCTTTTCATTGGGATTGGTTCTTTTTTGTATATCCTTATTATATATTTCATTGAATTCCTATTTTGTAGCTGCCGCACAATTCCTTATTTATGTGGGAGCCATAAATGTCTTAATCATATTTGCTGTGATGTTCATGAACGGTTCAGAATATTCCAATGATTCCTATTTGTGGACCTTTGGAGATAGGATTACTTCACTGGTTTGTACAAGTATTTTTTTTTCATTAATGACTACTATCCCAGATACGTCATGGTCCGGAATTTTTCGGACTACAAGATCAAATCAGATTATAGAACAGGACTTAATAAGTAACGTTCAACAAATTGGGATTCATTTATCCACAGATTTTTATCTTCCTTTTGAACTCATTTCTATAATTCTTTTAGTTTCTTTGATAGGTGCAATTACTATGGCTCGTCAATAATCTAATCAATAATCTAATATAATAAGAAATAAGAACTTCCTTTTTTAAAATTAAAGAAGGAAAATGGATTTAATCTATTTTGTTTCAATCTACTGTGAATATCTTCTTTTGTTCTGTAATTCTTCTAGTCTAGTCAACTGAATTGAATCGGTTTCATTTTTGTTCATATTGAAGATATATGAGGGATTTATCAATGATGTTAGAGCATGTACTTTTTCTAAGTGTTTATTTATTTTCTATCGGTATCTATGGACTGATCACAAGTCGAAGCATGGTTAGAGCACTTATGTGTCTTGAGCTTATACTGAATTCGGTGAATATAAATCTTGTCACATTTTCCGATATATTTGATAGTCGGCAATTAAAAGGAGAAATTTTCTCAATCTTTGTTATAGCTATTGCGGCTGCTGAAGCAGCTATTGGGTTAGCTATTGTTTCGTCGATCCATCGTAACAGAAAATCAACTCGTATCAATCAATCGAATTTGCTGAATAATTAATCATAATTCTTCTATTTTCACATAACATATAAATCAAAACATAAGATTTTTAGATAGAATTCTAAATAGAATTAGAATATTAAGATTCTATATTCTATAATGAATAATAAGATAATAGAATTAGAATTCAATAGGATATAATATTCTATTATTCTTATTTCTTTTTATTTTCTTTCTTCTCTTTTTTCATATATATTTATGATTTAGAGTTACTAACCTATTCTATAACTAACCTAATAACAAACGTATTCATCTGATATATAATATATCATCATATCCTTAATTCTATTTCTATATACTATATTTCTATATACTATTCTATATACTAGAATATTTCTATATTAGAATATTTCTATATGTATATGAATCTATATAGATTCATATACATATAGAAATATAGTAAAATTAACATGAATTTAATTCGTAAACTCATATTTCATGGTTATTGAAATGGAAATCAAAGTATCTTGGCCCTTTCTCATAAACAGATTATATAATATATTGATTCTTCAATTTTTGATAAATCATTGATTCATCTGGTGTCTACAATAGAAAATATATGATTTATTTCATTTTCTTATTTTATTTTACCAGATCGAAAATCTTTTGTGTTCAAAACTGGAATTTATAGACCCAATGTCACATTCAGTAAAGATTTATGATACATGTATAGGATGTACCCAATGTGTTCGAGCTTGTCCCACGGATGTATTGGAAATGATACCTTGGGATGGATGTAAAGCTAAGCAAATTGCTTCTGCACCAAGAACCGAGGATTGTGTAGGTTGTAAAAGATGTGAATCCGCTTGTCCAACGGATTTTTTGAGTGTCCGTGTTTATTTATGGCATGAAACAACTCGCAGCATGGGTCTTTCTTATTAATATGTGACAAAAAACTCCACTTGAATCATTTGATTCCTCTTTACCGACAAAAGCCCGTACTCGAGAAAAGAAAATATATTATTCTTCTCCCGAGCACGGGGTTTTCTGGTCTAATTTTATCTTGTCTTTATCATGAGTTATTTTCCTTGGTTAACAATACTTCTTGTTTTGCCCATATTCGCGGGTTCTTCAATTGTCTTTTTCCCTCATAGGGGAAATAAGGTGTATAGGTGGTATACTCTATGTATATGTATCCTAGAACTCCTTCTAATGACCTATATATTTTGTTATCATTTCCGATTGGACGATCCATTACTCCAATTGAAAGAGGATTCTAAATGGATCAATCTTTTTGATTTTCACTGGAGACTGGGAACCGATGGACTTTCCATAGGACCCATTTTACTGACAGGATTTATCACTACTTTAGCTACTTTAGCAGCTTGGCCAGTTACTCGAAATCCGCGATTTTTCTATTTCTTGATGTTAGCAATGTATAGTGGCCAAATAGGATCATTTTCTTCTCGAGACCTTTTACTTTTTTTCATCATGTGGGAATTAGAATTAATTCCTGTTTACTTACTTTTATCCATGTGGGGAGGAAAAAAACGCCTGTACTCGGCTACAAAGTTTATTTTGTGCACTGCCGGAGGTTCCATTTTTCTCTTAATAGGGGTTCTAGGTATGGGTTTATATGGTTCCAATGAACCAACATTAGATTTAGAAAAATTAGCTAATCAATCGTATCCTGCAGCATTGGAAATAATACTATATTTTGGTTTTCTTATTGCTTATGCTGTCAAATTGCCGATGATACCCCTACATACATGGTTACCAGATACCCATGGGGAAGCACATTACAGTACATGTATGCTTTTAGCTGGAATATTATTAAAGATGGGAGCATATGGATTGATTCGGATCAATATGGAATTATTAGCTCACGCTCATTCTAGATTATCTCCCTGGTTGGTGATAGTAGGAATAATACAAATCATTTATGCAGCTTCAACTTCTCTTGGTCAACGCAATTTAAAAAAGCGTATTGCCTATTCTTCCGTATCTCACATGGGTTTCATAATTATAGGAATTGGTTCTATAACTGGCATGGGGCTGAATGGAGCCATTTTACAAATACTATCTCATGGATTGATTGGTGCTGCACTTTTTTTCTTAGCAGGAACAAGTTGTGATAGAATACGTTTTGTTTATCTCGAAGAAATGGGGGGGATATCTATCCTAATGCCAAAAATCTTTACCATGTTTAGTAGTTTCTCGATGGCTTCTCTTGCGTTGCCAGGAATGAGTGGTTTTGTTGCAGAATTTTTAGTCTTTTTTGGAATAATTACCAGCCCAAAATATCTTTTCATGCCAAAAATGTTAATTACTTTTGTAATGGCAATTGGAATGATATTAACTCCTATTTTTTTATTATCTATGTTACGTCAGATTTTCTATGGATACAAGCTATTCAATATTCCAAAATCGAATTTTTTTGATTCTGGATCACGGGAACTATTTGTTTCGATCTGTATCTTTCTACCTGTAATAGGAATTGGTTTTTATCCTGATTTCGTTCTCCCATTATCGGTTGACAAGGTACAAGTTCTATTATCTAATTATTTTTATAGATACTAATTCTTTTTTTAGATTCAATAATAAATGAAATAAATTTCATTAATTGGAAAGAAAGTCTTAGAATTCTTTGACTTTCATATTTTCACGATTCTTCGTTGGACAATGAAAAAAAAAGGGAAGGGTTAATTAGAATTGTAATGAGATACATCTAAAGTTTTTGAGAACCATTTGAATAATTCCTCTATTTAAACGGTTCTCAAAAACTCGCACAAAATTTCATTGTGTATCAGACGATTTTTTTATGTATTCTTCATGTAATTTCTTTTAATCAATTAGATATTAATTGGAATGAACCATAACTATGGAACCCGATTCCTAATAGATTGATCCCAAAATAGCATATCCAAATTAGTATAAATCCTATAGAAGCTACAAATGCCGAATTTGTGCCTTGATCTTGCAATTTTGGATTTGTTCTAGTATGTAAATAAATTGCAAATATGGTCCAAGTAATAAATGCCCAAGTTTCCTTAGGGTCCCAATTCCAATAAGAGCCCCATGCTTCATTAGCCCATACTGCTCCAGAAAGAATGCCTATGGTTAAAAAGGTAAACCCTAAACTAATGACACGATAACTCCAATAATCCAAACGCTGAATTAATTGATATTTGTAAAAATTTTGAAATGAGAGGAAAGAAATCTTTTTTAATAAACTTCCTTTTTCGTTCAAATATTTCATATCACCAAAGAAAAACGACTTCCTTAAACTGAAAAAATTCTTGTTTTTCAAAAAAAAATCGATTTTTTTTTGAAATGTAATCACTATAAGAGCAACTGAGAATAACGATCCGCATAAAAGAGCTGCATAGCTCAATAGCATCATACTGACATGCATCATTAACCACTGAGATTGTAGAGCAGGTACTAATATTGTGGGTTGATGCATTTCAGTTGAAAGACCTGACGTGGCGAAACCTTGGGTAAAAATGGCACTTGGTGCAGTTATTGCGCTTAAATCATTTTTATGATTTCCAAGATACGGAATCATATGAATAATGGATAAACTCCATGAAAGGAAGATTAAAGATTCGTATAAATTACTTAAGGGAAAATGTCCCGAAGAAAACCAACGAATAAATAAAAACCCTGTTATAGAGAAAAAAGTAGCTATCATTCCTTTTTCTGACGAATTACGTAATCCTTCGATTTCGTAGATTAATAAGTTCATCAAATGAATCATAATCACAATTGAGATGATCGAAAAGGAAATATGAGTTAATATATGTTCTAAGGTTGCAAATATCATAAAGAAGAGTCCCTTTTAAATAATTGAAATAGGGGAGGGTATTAAATAGAATCTAAAATAAAAATAGAATATTTAAAATATTTTAGTTTAGATTCTATTAGATCTATTGTGTCTATATTATTAATATTAATTATTTTTTATGCCGCCACTCGGACTCGAACCGAGATGCTCTAGCACTGCTTCCTAAGAGCAGCGTGTCTACCAATTTCACCATGGCGGCTTACCTTCAATAAGAATAGGAAATTAATGTTGAATTGTCGATATTAAATAGAGTTTAGGAAAAAATGAAGAAAGATGCATTTCCATATGAATGGAAATGTTCAATATCAATAATACTTAATTAGTATCTTCGTAAGTTCAGTTTTAATAATAAACTTTTCCGTACTAGAAACCTAGCTCTTTTTTATCCGGAAGAGTCATAACTCAATAGTTTCGTTCTCAGTCGGGGTATAAAATTCATAATTTTTTTTTCTAACGATTTTGAGATCCAACACCTTAGTATAAAGTATAATGAAATATTCAGATTCTTCCTTGTCTATCGTAATTGTGCTTTTCAATTTTGAAAAGCACAATTCATAGGAAATAAAAAAGCATCTCACGAATTCAATATCAATCAATAGAAATTTCAATAAATAGAATAAAAGAAAGAAAATAGAATATAATAGAAATATAGAAAGACTATAAAAAATCTAAAAAAATGATAAAAAAAACATCAAATACAAAATACTGAGTACTTTGAATCAAATGGAAATTTGGAAGTTCTTTGAAACATGTCAATTAAGATTTTTCCAAGACTTTTTTTTGTCGCACAAAAAAACTTTTTGACTGTCCGGTGGAAACAGATTTAGCTAAAGAAAAAGCTTTTACTGCCTCTAAAGATCCTTTTTTTTTCCAAAGATTTCTACGAATATGCTTTTTTGACATAGAAGTACGTTTTTTTGGAACTGCCATTCAAAAGGTAGGTGACTCCTTTTTCTCGTTGTATGTGAAAGACATATATTGTTCAATAAGGAATTACTCTTTTTTAGTCATTATCTATAATTAATACTTAATTCCATAAATTTCAAATTTTCCTCAATAATAACATACAAATAGAAAAATAGAAAAAAAAAAGAATAAAAGAAAATAAAAAATCAAAGAAAAATATTCTAAAATATTCTATTTTCATAGACAATTAGATTTCTATTTTCTATCTTCATTCTAATATTTGCATAATGTAATAATTACATACGTATTTTATATTTCTTTTTTTTTTCTAAAGGAATATATACGAAAATAATATACAAAAAAAGTAATGTAATTTTACTATTTAATATTCTTTACTTTAATATAATTATAATATATATGCTATATATATAATATTGCAAATATTCAGAATATTGATAAAAACTATTTATCTAATTTATTTTAATTTATTTAATATTTAAATAGTAAAGTAAAAAGTAATAAAGTATATCCTATAATAAATAATAGATATAAATAATAGATATAATAATCTAGTATGAATAGCTAGTATGAATATAGATATAATAAATCTATCTTAAATCTGAAATATAGAAATAGATCTCTAAATTACATAATTAAAATAGAATGTAAAGGGAAAATCCAATTATTCAAAATCTCATATGATGCCATATTATTTAAAAAATATCTTTCTTTTATAGAGTTTTAAGTTCATTAATAACTAAGTAAGAAACTTGACTAATTATTTGATCATATTATTTGATATTTGACCAATCTATTGCAACTTTTCTTTCAAATTTTTGATAAAAAAAAAGGTCATAATTCCAATATGTGTATTTTTGTATTTGATCTTTTTCATCTTTTTTTTTCTTAGTGTTTTGTTCTTTTCGAAAGAGATCAGAATTGGTGAATAGGAAACAATTATAAGAAAAAAGAACAATTTGGTTTCTTATGGAATATACATATAAATATGCATGGATAATACCCCTTTTTCCGCTCCCAGTTACTATGTCAATAGGCTTTGGACTTCTACTTATTCCGACAGCAACAAAAGATCTTCGTCGTATGTGGGCTTTCCTAAGTGTTTTACTACTAAGTATAGCTATGTGGTTTTCGGCCAATCTGTCTATTCAACAAATAAATGGAAGTTTGACCTATCAATATATATGGTCTTGGACCATCAATAATGATTTTTTATTAGAGTTCGGACACTTGATCGATCCACTTACTTCTATTATGTCAATACTAATTACTACTGTTGGAATCATGGTTTTTATTTATAGTGACAATTATATGTCTCACGACCAAGGATATTTGAGATTTTTTGCTCATATGAGTTTTTCCAATGCTTCAATGTTGGGATTAGTTACTAGTTCCAATTTGATACAAATCTATATTTTTTGGGAACTAGTGGGAATGTGTTCGTATTTATTGATAGGCTTTTGGTTCACACGACCCGTTGCAGCAAGTGCTTGTCAAAAAGCTTTTGTAACTAATCGTATAGGCGATTTTGGTTTATTATTAGGAACCTTAGGATTTTATTGGATAACTGGTAGTTTCGAATTTCGGGATTTATTCCAAATAGTGAATACCTTGATCCATAATAATGGGGTCAATTCTTTATTTGCTACTTTATGTGCCATTTTATTATTTGTTGGTGCAGTTGCTAAATCCGCACAATTTCCCCTTCACGTATGGTTACCTGATGCCATGGAAGGCCCCACTCCTATTTCGGCTCTTATACACGCTGCTACTATGGTAGCAGCAGGAATTTTTCTTGTAGCTCGGCTTCTTCCTCTTTTCATAGTTATACCTTACATAATGAATCTCATTTGTTTAGTAGGTATAATAACAGTACTTTTAGGAGCTACTTTAGCTCTTGCCCAAAGAGACATTAAAAGAAGTTTAGCTTATTCTACAATGTCTCAATTGGGTTATATTATGTTAGCTCTAGGTATAGGTTCTTATCGAGCTGCTTTATTTCATTTGATCACCCATGCCTATTCTAAAGCTTTATTATTTTTGGGATCCGGATCCATTATTCATTCAATGGAACCTATTGTTGGATATTCACCAGAGAAAAGTCAGAATATGGTTCTTATGGGAGGTTTAACAAAATATGTTCCAATTACAAAAACTACTTTTTTTTTAGGTACACTTTCTCTTTGTGGTATTCCGCCTCTTGCTTGTTTTTGGTCTAAAGATGAAATTCTTCACGATAGTTGGTTTTACTCACCAATTTTCGCACTAATAGCTTGGTTCACAACAGGATTAACCGCATTTTATATGTTTAGGATGTACTTACTTACCTTTGATGGGTATTTGCGCATTCATTTTCAAGATTATAGTAGTCTTAGTAGTACAAAAAAGAGCTCGTTTTATTCAATATCTCTATGGGGAAAAAGGACACTTAATAAAGTCAATAGGGATTTCTTTTTTTCAAAAGATATATCTAAAATTGACAAGAATGTAAGAAGTAAGATACGAGACTTTAGTACTTATTTTATAAATAGGTACACTTATATGTATCCTCATGAATCGAGCAA